ATTGTGCTTAGAAGATTTTGATTTTTTTTGAAATACGGGACTATATGAATCAGGGAAAAACTCCATGAAAGGAACATTAATGATTCATATAAATCACTTAGTGGAAAATGTCCCGAATAAACCCAACGAGTAACTAATAATCCTGTTATACAGGAAAAAGTCATTATCATCCCCTTTTCGGATGAATCATATAGTTTTACGATTTCATCGACTAAAAAAGTTATGAAATGAATTGTAATTACAATTGAAACAATCGAAAAAGAAATATGAGTTAATATATGCTCTAAAGTTGAAAATATCATAATTTTTTTTTAAGGAGTCCCATAATTATAAAAAGGAAATCGGAAATTGAATTCATTATAGGATCTATTTACTTTTTTTAGGAGATGACATGCCGCCACTCGGACTCGAACCGAGATGCTCTAGCACTGCTTCCTAAGAGCAGCGTGTCTACCAATTTCACCATAGCGGCTTGTCTTGAATTCATAATACCCTATGAATAAGCAATCGTCTAGATTTAAGAATTAAATTGTTGCAATATTTTTTAGGAAAGATTCAAATTGATGAATAAAAATTCGTTCAAATAGGTATTTGAAGGTTCATTATTTGAATTTAGGCTCTTAGTTTTAGTGTGTATTTTAGACTCTCCTCGACTTGAACTCTTGGAAAACTAGATAGTCCAACTATGAATTAAGGGATAGAACCCCCCCCAAAAAAAAACATTTTTGTTTTGTTTTAATGAACTGTTTTTGATTTATTTGATTTCAAACATCGAAACCAAAAAATCCATTTTATCAATGAACAAAAAAATTTTGGATCAGTAAAAATTGACACATATTTATCCAAAAAAATTTGTTAAGTGTTTTTGAGTGGATTGATGGCAATAAATATACAGGAATCTATATAGGAATTCATAGAAAATCCAAAAAGAAGAAAGTTGCACAAAAAGGTTTAGAATTTTAATCAATTAGTTTCAATGATTTTGATTTTTTACTCGCCTTTCTATAGAGAAAACGTGGATCTAGAGAAAAAAGAAAACCTTATATTCTTATATTATTGCTTATATTATTGTAAGAAACAGGCTGATGGGGAAAATAATACTCCCCACCTTGGAAATGAGAAAATATACTAAAAAGACAATTACGTATCTTATGTTTTTTTGTCAAAAAAAAAAGGATTCTTTTTTTTTTTGAATTCAGTACGGTAAAGAGAAAAATCCTTATTCTAATTCTAAGAGCGAAACAAATTCCATTTCCTATTGATTAACTCAACAGGGAATGGAAGGCGGGAATTTTATTTTTGAAACGAAATGAGTCAATTTTTGAGTCAAACCGATTCAGATTATTGTAACATGTTATGTTTTATTACTTATTTTATTTGTTTGTTGCACAAAAAAACTTTTGGAATTCCCGGTAGAAATAGATTTCCCTAAGGAAAACGCTTTTAACGCTGCCCAATACCCCTTCTTTTTCCAAAAATTTTTACGAATACGCTTTTTTGATGCAGAAGTACGTTTTTTTGGAACTGCCATTTAAATAAAAATTAAGAGATTACTCATTGGTATAGCTGGATGTGAAAGACATCTATTGTTCAAAAGAAATTTGCGCTTTGCCAATTCATTATGTATTTCTTTTCTAGATAATATTTTTGATTCTAAAATCAAAAAGAATACATAAGATGCGTGAAAGATATGGGAAAATAGCATAAACTATTTTTATTACTAAAAAAAAAGAATATTCTTTTTTTTTTTAGTAACTTGTCAAATTCGCGAAAAATATGCCTAATTTAACTTGAATTTGAAAGTTCGAAGGAGACTAGTAATTAATCTGCTTTTTTCATATGATTTGACCAATTGTAACTTCTTGATTTGAATATTTGAAGTATTTAGCAGAAACTTCTAAAGAATAAGTATAAAAAGAAATAAAAATTCAAAAATTCTATTTCTATTTAAGTTATTAAGTTAGTGCATATCTTTATTTTTTTATTGACTCCTTTCAAAAAGAGGTAAGATCCGGTGAATCGGAAACAATTAATATTAATTAAGAATTAAAAAACTTTTTTTATGGAACAGACATATCAATATGCGTGGATCATACCTTTCCTTCCACTTCCAGTTCCTATGTTAATAGGAGTGGGACTTCTTCTTTTTCCGACAGCAACAAAAAATCTCCGTCGTATGTGGGCTTTTTCGAGTATTTTATTGTTAAGTATAGTCATGATTTTTTCAACTAATCTGTCTATTCAGCAAATAAAAAGTAGTTCTATCTATCAATATGTATGGTCTTGGACCCTCGATAATGATTTTTCTTTAGAATTCGGCTACTTGATCGATCCACTTACTTCTATTATGTCAATGTTAATCACTACTGTTGGAATTATGGTTCTTATTTATAGTGATAATTATATGGCTCACGATCAAGGATACTTGAGATTTTTTGCTTATATGAGTTTTTTCAGTACTTCGATGTTGGGATTAGTTACTAGTTCTAATTTGATACAA